TAGACCCGATTACTTCATTTATTTATTCACTTAATCTTTTTCTATCTATTTTATATATATCAATAAAATTTATATCAATAAAATATAAATAGATTTTTGTCGTTATAAAAGACACTCTTTTATAGTAACAATAATAAATTTAGTATGATATAAATAGAACAAAAGAGGAAATAGCAAAGAAACAAAAAGGTTATACAAGGCTATATACAAATCATCCACATTTTTTTATTTCATTAATTGAATTTTATTTGTTGATTAGGGCGAAGTTCCGTAAAAACCCCCGCCCTTTTTGAAATATCATGAACAGTTCCTGTAGGTTGAGCACCTTTTTCAAGGAAATATAGAATAGCAGGAACATTTAAATAGATTTGATTCTTTATCGGGTCATAAAAACCCACTTTACGAAGATCTCTTCCCTCTCGTCGGGATCGAACATCAATTGCAACGATTCGATAAATGGCTCATTGGGATAGATGAACAATACTCCCCCCCCCCCCTAGAAACGTATAAGAAGTTTTCTCCTCGTACGGCTCGAGAAAATTCTAAATTATGTCTATGTATAGAATCATAATATCAAATAGATCCATAAAATCATCAAATTCATTATATTATTGATTTTAGTTTAAATACTTTTTCTTAGTCTTCCCCCCCCCCCAAAAAAAAAAAATTATTTGTATCCTCATAACTCAAGTTGAATAACTCTCAAATAACTCAAAAGAAACCTTTTAGGTATTAAATTTATTGAGTGGTCTCTAACCCTTTTTGTCTGTCTCCTTTAGAATCTATTTTGATTCTTAATTAGAATCTATTTTGATTCTTAAATATGATCTGGTTGTTGAGACAATTGAAAACGGTATTTCCTTGTTCCAGGATCTTTATCTTTGCCTTGAATCATTGGGTTTAGACATTACTTCGGTGATCTTTAAATCGTTTCAAAACGGCAGCAACATACCATTTTTTGTGATTTCTTTCTATCAAAGAATCGTATGAATGGTTGATTCCTACGTAATACACTTTACTTTTGATTTGATCAAAAGAGTTTTACCAATTGCAACAAAATTAACTTTAAAATTTTATCGAATTGGATCCTTTAGATTTATATATCTAAAATATACTTACGAAGTTGTTCCAATTTATTGATCGATACTAACCTTAGATTCTTGCCCTTGAGAAATTAATCAATACGTTCTACTCGAGCTCCATCGTGTACTATTTACATGGCAACACTCTCAAAAATGAGGGTTCCAGTGGAACAGAACAAATGATGTCGAGCCAAGAGCACTTTCGTTCCTATATAATATAAAAAAGTGGTGGATGTAAGAATCCACAGCTGATCATGTCCTTCAAGTCGCACGTTGCTTTCTGCCACATCGTTTTAAACGAAGTTTTACCATAACATTCCTTCAGTTTGGAACCAGTATGTAATTGATTCAATTATGGAATCGTGAATAATCATCGGTTCGGCCGGTACATAATAATCTATACTTTTTTCTTCTATATGAAGAATGGATAATGTATGACGAAGTCTCAACAAGAATTCAATCAATTTAACCCCATTGTTTTTATAATTTTTTTTTATTATAACTAACATAACATGAATAAATAAACACGAATAAACAAGTTATTTTGAATCTCTATCTTCAAGTAACGTGATAGGATAAATTCAACAATTTCACACTTCTTAGAGTACCAAGAACTCATAAGAAATCATTAAAAAGATTTAATTGATTGAATAGTTTCCTACCCTATATCATTATTTGCATAAGGTTTTACAGTAAGTACCATTAGCTTTTTATCATCATTAAGAGAAAGATAAATCCATATTGGATTAAACCATCAATGATTAATAAAAAAAAAAAGACTGATGTAAGGAAAGATTGAAGATTTAGGTTGTTATTTTTTCATATAAGATATTGTAAAATCAGTAATATTTAACAAATCAAAATTTCGTTTCATATGCGTGTTATTTGAACTCGATTAAATTTGTGAAAAAGATATGATTAATAAAAAAAAAAAAAAAGAAATCTAAGAATCACATTCTATAACAATATTATACTCCTAAACGGAAGACTGGTCGAAAAGACAATCTTTATTTTGATATATTTTATTATGATATAGATTATGATATAGATATATATTTTATTTTTTATTATAAATAAAAAATAAAAAAATTATAGATTAATAAAATGATCGTGGGTCAGGTATGTTCTGGGACGGAAGGATTCGAACCTCCGAATAGCGGGACCAAAACCCGTTGCCTTACCACTTGGCCACGCCCCATTTCTAGTCGACACTAATAAACACTAATATTGTTACTGGTTGTTCGTCAACTCAAGTCTAAATATCTATTATCTATAAAATATATTACTAGAATTTTTATACATGTAGACGTAGAATTAAACAGAATTTATTGATCATTACATATAATTCAATTAAGATATTGTATGAAAGTATGGTTTATTCTATTCTCTTTTGATTTGAGAATTGAAGGATTTTTGATTGGGTGAGTTCAAATCAAAGAAAGTTTTTTGGTCTATCTTATTTTCTTTTTATTCATTTTTCTTTTCTATGAATAATAACATATTTATAATAATAAAATAATAAAAAAAAAATAATAAAAAACTCAATTTATTTCAATCAAAATAAATAAAATACAATTATCCTCAAGAACAAAATGTTTGTTATGCTTAATATATTTAGTTTGATCTGTATCTGTCTTAATTCTGCTCTTTATTCAAGTAGTTTTTTCGTCGCCAAATTGCCCGAGGCCTACGCTTTTTTAAATCCAATCGTAGATGTTATGCCAGTAATACCCCTGTTTTTTTTTCTCTTAGCCTTTGTTTGGCAAGCTGCTGTAAGTTTTCGATGATATCTTTAATTTAATAATGTCTAGACAAATTCATGATTTATTGAAAAAAAAAAAAAATTCAAAGAAAAGAATTGATAAGATCAGATAAGTCTTACACCCTCAATTCAAATATTGAAATTCTTGTACAACCGCAAAAAATCTGGATCACCCCACTTTATTTCTTGGTGTCAAAATAAAAAATCAAAATAGTAGGGTATGCGGTATAAAAACGGAGAATCTATTCTCTTTTTTACTAAAAAAAATCTTGGAGATTATGTAATGCTTACTCTCAAACTATTTGTTTACACGGTAGTGATATTCTTTGTTTCTCTCTTTATTTTCGGATTCCTGTCTAATGATCCAGGACGTAATCCTGGACGTGAAGAATAAAAGATAAGGTTTTCCTTGCTTGATTTTAAAATGTTCTTAGTAGGATTTTATCTATATACACATTTTTAACTATTAAAAATAAAAAGAGCTCGCGAAAAATTCGAAAGAAAATACCAAGTCATCAACAAAAACGGAAAGAGAGGGATTCGAACCCTCGGTACGAAAAACTCGTACAACGGATTAGCAATCCGACGCTTTAGTCCACTCAGCCATCTCTCCTCCCAATTGAAAAAGGATAATACTATGTTACATTATAAAAAATAAGGATTGAAAGAGCCCTTCATAATATTTTTTTTTCATCCGAGAGTGCTTTTTAGTTCCACGGCCCGGCTAAGTACTGACCAGGCCGGGCCCGCCATTTATTGTTCCAACGAATCATAAATAATTTTTTTTTTATTTGAAAACTAAAATACTTGCTTGTTATTACGATTGGAAAAATAAAAACTCTTTTGATTTCTATGATATAGAATCAAATGATATCGAATCAAAGTGTCGTTTCTTATCTTAATTTTTTATATTTATTCTTTATTTTCTTTATTCCTTTTATTTTAGTAAAGTAAATAAATAACAAAAAGGGAACTGTGGATTCTTGCACAATACATTTTCATGTATGTTATGGCTTAAGTAGTTTTGTCGAGACGTCTAGGTCAAAAACCTCCGGCAAAAAAACACTTGTTATTTAGTTTTAGTTATTGAAATTTAATGAATTCTCTTTTCCGAATCTCATTGGGTTCTCTGATACAACACGTAAACGCTCTAATTTTCATGATTATTTTATGATCCTATCCTTTCTTTTTACTCTTTTCACTTTTTATTACGACCCATTTTCTTGTTCGACAAAAGGTTCATTTATATACAATAATCGGATTGTAGCGGGTATAGTTTAGTGGTAAAAGTGTGATTCGTTCTATAATCCTTTATATAGTTAAGGGGTCTTTCGGTTTGATTAATATTTCATTCCGACCAAAAACTTTATTTCTTAAAAGGATTTAATCCTTTACCTCTCAATGAAAAATTCGAGGAAGAATATACATTCTCGTGATTTGTATCCAAGAATCAATTAAAAATTGAAAAATTGGATTATGAGATTACGAAACATAATTTTTTTTTTAATTAGATCAATACTTCTAATTGAATAAGTATGAGTAAAGGGTCCATGGATAAAGATAGAAAGTGGCTTTCTAATCGTAACTAAATCTTTAATTTGGAATTTGTATTACGGAAATTGAAGCAAAATGGCTATTAAACAATGACTTTGGTTTACTAGAGACATCGACAAATTGTTTTAGCTCGGTAGAAACAAAATGCTTTTCCTAAGGATTCTCTCACATAGAAATAGAGAACGAAGTAACTAGAAAGGTTGTTATAATATAATCCCCCTCTTTTCTATAGGGATCATCTAGAAAGCGGGTTGTTCTGAATACATTCAGACAGAAAAGCTGACATAGATGTTATGGGTGGAATTTTTTTTTTCGTTCATGTCTTAATATAGGAATTTATACATCTTCCATAAAGGAGCCGAATGAAACCAAAGTTTCACGTTCAGTTTTGAATTAGAGACGTTAAAAATGATGAATCAACGTCGACTATAACCCCTAGCCTTCCAAGCTAACGATGCGGGTTCGATTCCCGCTACCCGCTTTTACTTTATTTTTTTATTAAATTAATAAGAAAAAAGAAATAATAAGAAATAAGAAAAAAATAGAATTAAATATTTTGAGATTTTTATTATTTTATAAAAAATTTTATGAATATAATTAAT